ACTATAAAAAAGAACCATAATTCCAACTGTAGTAATTAATATTAACAAAATAGAAGTAAGTGGGTCAATCAAGTGTCCGAACTCTAAAGAAAAATCATTATTGACGGTCCATGACCATATATATTGATAAATAAAACTGCTATTTAGTTGCTGAATAGACAGATCAATTGCAAAAATCATAACTATACTTAACAATAAAACACTTGGAAAAGCCCACATACGACGAAGTTTTTTTGTTGTCGCCGGAAAAAGTAGAAGTCCTGCTCCTATTAACATAGGGACTGGGAACGTAAGAAAAGGTATGATCCATGAATATTGATATATATGTTCCATAAAAAACACTTTTTGAATTACTAATTAATTTTTTTTTCTGATTTATCAGCTCTTCGATCTTTAAAAAAAGTCAGTCAATAAAGAAAATAAATGAAAAAATATGGAAAACTCAAATAGAATTTTATATTGTTAATTATTTAATTATTTAAAATTTTTCCAAAATACTTAACATATTAAAATCAAAAAGTTAGAATTGGTCAAATAAAATACTACTGAAAACCAAAACATACTTATTCTAACTAACTTGAAATACCTTTTTTCAATGAATTAATTAAAATTACTTTTTTTTAATTAAAAATTGTTCTATACATAGAGAAAAATTAAAGAATTATAAGAAAAGTGGTTTATTATATTTTGATAGTGCTAGGACTCAAAAAAAGATGATTTTACTGGATCCTTGCTGGATTCAAAAAAAATATATATATTAATTTTAATAAAATTAATAGTTTTTTTGTTGGTTTATTCAGAACCATTAAATTAACTAATAGCTTTTGGAGTTATTGTTTTTCATTATGTTTATAAAAAAGACTGTCATATTTGACACTTTTCTTTTCACTTTTCTTTTCATTTTCCATAGCTAAAAGGTAAAAATCAAAAAATAAACAATTCTAAAAAATACATTTTTTTTAGTACGTAAGAGAACTGGAAATTTTGTTCTTATATGTCTTATATGATAAACTATCTAATGAGGTTTCGAAATCCTAATCCAAACTATTTCGACAATAAAAAAGAAAATCTTTTCATAAATCTATTAAGTGTAATATTGAAATTTGAATTCATAAAATTTTCTTTTTGGAAGTCTTAAACAACATTTTCGTCATGAATTTGAATATTTCGTAAAAAGTATTGTATTAACTCCTTCAAGCTCGACAATAAAAAAAAAAAAAGATTATTATGATTTGAAGCAAGCCGCTATGGTGAAATTGGTAGACACGCTGCTCTTAGGAAGCAGTGCTAGAGCATCTCGGTTCGAGTCCGAGTAGCGGCATAACATCCTTTTAATTTTCAAAAGGATACAATAAATCCTATAATGACTTCACTTCCTAATTTCAATTCTATATATGAAAAGAATAAGAGAGGAACCCCCCGTAAATTTTTTATTTTTTTTATGTTTTATGATAGTTTCGAATTTCGAACATATATTAACTCATATATCTTTTTCAGTCGTGTCAATTGTAATTACAATTCATTTGATAACCTTATTAGTCGATGAATTCGTAGAACTATATGATTCGTCAGAAAAGGGCATGTTAACGACTTTTTTCTGTATAACCGGATTATTAGTTACTCGCTGGTTTTTTGGGGGACATTTACCATTAAGTGATTTATATGAATCCTTAATCTTTCTTTCATGGGCATTTTGTGTTATTCATATAATTCCGTATTTTAAAAAATATAAAAATTATTTAAGCGCAATAACCGCACCAAGTACTTTTTTGACTCAAGGATTTGCCACTTCGGGTCTTTTAAAAGGCATGCATCAATCCGAAATCTTAGTACCGGCTCTTCAATCCCAGTGGTTAATGATGCACGTAAGTATGATGATTTTTGGCTATGCAGCTCTTTTGTGTGGATCATTATTATCAGTAGCATTTCTAGTAATCAGATTTCAAAAAATTCGAATAATTTTTGATAAAAGCACTAATTTTTTAAATCATTCATTTGATTTTACTGAGATACAATATAGAACGGAAGGAAAGAATGTTTTAAGAAATAGTTCTTTTCTTTCCTCTAGGAATTATTATAGGTTTCAATTGATTCAACAATTAGATGACTGGAGTTATCGGATTATAAGTATAGGTTTTTTTTTTTTAACTATAGGTATTCTTTCGGGAGCAGTCTGGGCTAATGAAGCATGGGGGTCATATTGGAATTGGGACCCAAAGGAAACTTGGGCATTTATTACATGGACCATATTCGCGGTTTTTTTTCATACTCGAACAAATAATAATTTGGAGAGTTTCAATTCAGCAATTATAGCTTCTATTGGTTTTCTTATAATTTGGATATGCTATTTTGGAGTTAATTTATTAGGAATAGGACTACATAGTTATGGTTCATTTACATTACCAATTAACAATTGAAGAAAGGGTCTGACGAATGCACCTCTATAGGAAATCAAAGCATATAGACAAAGCATAGAGACAAAGCATATAGACAAAAAGCTTCAAGTAAGCTGTTGAGAACTTTTTGAATCAAGTAGTATGGTGATTCAAAAAGTTCTCACAAATGCCAAAAATTTTTGGTTAAAATTCCTTTTTTTTTCAAAAAACTATCTATAAAAATAATTAGATAGAATAGCTTCGACTCTGTCAATTGATAATGAGAAAACGAAATCCGGATAAATACCAATACTTATTACAGGCAGAAGGATAGAGATCGAAACAAATAATTCCCGAGGTCCCGAATCAAAAAAAAAAGAGTTTGGGGCATTAAACAATTTGTATCCATAGAACATCTGTCGTACCATAGATAATAAATAAATAGGAGTTAATATCATTCCAACTGCCATTACGACAGTAATGAAGATTTTTGCCGTTAAAAGGTATTTTTGTCCGCTAATTAGTCCAAAAAAGACGACCAATTCTGCAAAAAAACCACTCATGCCCGGTAATGCAAGGGAAGCTAGTGAGAAAATACTGAAGGTCGTGAATAGTTTTGGCATTAGGGGAGCCATTCCACCCATTTCGTCAAGATAAAGACGACGTATTCTATCATAACCAGTTCCTGCCAAGAAAAAAAGTGCAGCACCAATAAATCCATGTGATATAATTTGTAAAATGGCTCCATTGAGTCCCATCTCACTTATAGAGCAAATTCCTATAATTATGAAACCCATATGAGATACAGAAGAATAGGCTATTCTTTTTTTTAAATTTCGTTGACCCGGAGATGTTGAAGCTGCATAGATTATTTGCATTACGCCTATTATTATCAACCAAGGGGAAAAGATAAAATGAGCATGAGGCAATAATTCCATATTGATTCGAATCAATCCATACGCCCCCATTTTTAATAGGATGCCGGCTAGAAGCATACAAGTACTGTAATGTGCTTCCCCATGAGTGTCTGGTAACCATGTATGTAAAGGTATAATCGGTGATTTGACAGCAAAAGCAATAAAAAATCCAATATAGAAAAATATTTCTAGTGCCACAGGATATGATTGATTGGCTGATGTTTCAAAATTGAATGTCGGTTCATTGGAACCATATAAAGCGATACCCAAAGCTCCCAGTAATAAAAAAACCGAACCTCCTGCAGTATATAAAATAAACTTTGTAGCTGAATACAGACGGTTCTTTCCCCCCCACATGGATAGAAGTAGATAGACGGGAATTAATTCTAACTCCCACATGATAAAAAAAAGTAAAAGATCTTGAGATGAAAATAATCCTATTTGAGCACTATACATTGCTAACATTAGAAAATGGAATAATCGGGAATCCCGAGTAATCGGCCAAGCCGCTAAAGTAGCTAAAGTGGTGATAAATCCTGTCAGTAAAATGGGTCCTAAAGAAAAACCATCTATTCCCAATCTCCAGTACAAATCCAAAAAAGGGATCCATTTATAATCTTCTGCTAATTGGATTAATGGGTCCTCAAATTGGAAATAATAAGAGAATGCATAAGTTATTAAAAGGAGCTCCGCTATACATATATATAAAGTATACCACCTAATTAGCTTATTTCCTCTATGAGGGAAAAAAAAAATTAATAAACCCGCGGCTATCGGTAAAACTACAAATATTGTTAACCAAGGAAAAGAATTCGTGGTAAAGACAAGATACACTTAAACTATAAAAACCCGTGCTAGAAAACAAAAACTAATATCTATTTCGTTTTTTTTTTCGAGTACGGGTTTTTATCGGTAAAGAAAAAGTCAAATGTATTCAAGTGGGGGTTTCTGGAAAGTATCAATAAGCTAGACCCATGCTTCGAGTTGTTTCATGCCATAAATAAACTCGAACACTCAAGAAATCCGTTGGACACGCAGATTCACATCTTTTACAACCGACACAATCCTCTGTTCTTGGAGCAGAAGCAATTTGCTTGGATTTACACCCATCCCAAGGTATCATTTCTAATACATCCGTGGGGCAGGCTCGGACACATTGAGTACACCCTATACATGTATCATAAATTTTTACTGAATGTGACATTGGATTTTCTATTTTTTTAACGTCATAAAATTTCAATCTAGTAAATTTATAAATGAATCATCATATATTTAGAAACCAGACGAATCAATGATTGATTTACCAGAAATCTTCTATTCAATTCTGGATCAACTTCTGAGTTAGAGCCAAGATACTCAAATTTCTTCCGTTTTAATAACCCTGATCAGACAACTTACTATCATACATGCCAATTCAAATTAATGAATATGAAAATTTTATTCTATACAATTAATACTACTTATTCAATAAATTCGATTGATTGATACGGGTGGATTTTCTGTTACGATAAATAGATGAAACAATAGCCGGTCCAATAGCTGCTTCAGCGGCTGCGATAGCTATAACAAAAATTGAAAAAATATTTCCTTTTAGTTGGCGACTATCAAAAAAATCAGAAAATGTTACGAAATTTATATTAACAGCATTCAGTATAAGTTCAAGACACATAAGGGCTCTAACCATATTTCGACTCATGATCAATCCATAGATACCGATAGAAAATAAACAAGCACTCAAAATAAGTACATGTTCAAGCATCATTGACCAACTCCTTATCAATTTCGATTTATTTCAATATGAACACCAATTCTACCTCAGATTGACTAGAATTAAGAATATCATAAGTACAGAACCAAAAGATCTATGGATGATAGATCAAATAAAAGAATTTATACATAAATAATCTTTAGAAAAATCGATGTGATAACATAGAAAATAGTTTTCATTTTGATTACTAATTGGAAAAATTTATTACTGACGAGCCACAGCAATTGCACCTATCAAAGCAACTAAAAGAATTATTGAAATGAATTCAAATGGAAGAAAAAAATCTGTTGCTAAATGAATTCCAATTTGTTGACCATTAGTTATCAAATCTTGTTCTATAATCTGATTTGATGTTGTAGTCCAAATAATTCCGTACCATGACGTATCTGAAATAATAGTAATTAGTGAAACAAAAATACTTGTACAAACTAAGGAAGTAACTCCATTTCCAACAGTCCAAAGATTAAAATCTTTGTAATATTCTGAACCATTCATGAACATTACGGCAAATATAATTAAAACATTTATAGCTCCCACATAAATAAGGAGCTGTGCAGCAGCTACAAAATGAGAGTTTGATAAAATATAAAATAAAGATATACAAACAAGAACGAATCCTAATGAAAAGGCAGAAAAAATCGGGTTGGTAAATAATACTACTCCTAAACCTCCTAATATAAGACCTAACCCCAGAAAGACTAAAAGAAAATCATGTATTAGTCCAGGTAAATCCATTGCACGTAAAATAAGAAATCAAAAAATTGAATTGTTTCTTCATGCCCTTATTGACTTGACCAGGAAAAATCTTTTTGTTTCTATTTTTTAGAATATAAAATAGCAAATAGATAATATTATAGTCTCTTTAATTTTAAATCCGAAGAGGTGTAAATAATTACTATAATGGACACCTATTGTACTAATTTCATTCTTTCTTTGTTGAAAAAGGCATTCGAAATTATATTATCGAAATAATTATCGATAGAATTTTAGATATATTAATAGATTCTTAATCCAAATTGAGTTTCGATGCAATTTTGATCAATCAAATCAATAGTTGGAATTTCGAATTTTTTGAGTCATTGACCAAGAAAATGAAAGAAACTCCCTTCCATACCTTTCGATCAAAACAGAATTTTCTTTTTTTTTTAGTTGAATAATTTTCCTTTTTAATCAATCAAAGTGGTTGATCTCTTTTTTTTAGTTGAATTGAAAACTGTTCGAATCGTATAATCCTCAACTACTGACATTGGTAAACGACCCAAAGAAATTTGATTATAATTCAATTCATGACGATCATAAGTAGAAAGCTCATATTCTTCTGTCATTGATAAACAATTTGTTGGACAATACTCAACGCAGTTGCCGCAAAATATACAGATTCCGAAATCAATACTGTAATTTAGCAACCGTTTCTTTCGAATGTCAGTTTCCAATTTCCAATCAACAACAGGCAGATCTATAGGACATACACGAACACATACTTCACAAGCAATGCATTTATCGAATTCAAAATGGATTCGACCGCGGAAACGCTCCGATGTGATTAATTTTTCATAAGGATATTGAATAGTTACAGGTAAACGATTTGCATGGGATAAGGTAATCATGAAACTTTGACCAATGTACCTTGCAGCTCGTATGGTTTGTTGCCCATAATTCATGAACCCAGTTACCATGGGAAACATAGCGTGAATTTTTATGAATAATTTTATCTTTGTTTTTTTCTCTTGGTTGATTTGAAAACAACTCATAATATTCTTTTATTAGACTTTTCTTTATTTTATTATGCTTTTCCTTTATAGTGAAAGGAGTTGAAAAGAGGTTTATAGTGAAAGGAGTTGAAAAGAGGTTGTTAATAATAGATTACCGAGAGAGATAGGTAAAAGAAATTTCCATCCAAGATTTAGAAGTTGGTCCATTCTTAGTCTCGGTAAAGTCCATCTTGTTGTGATAGGAATGAACAAGAACAAATAAGTTTTAACCAATGTAATAAAGGTACCAATTGTTGGTCCAACGACTCCACTTAGGCTATTTATTTCAAAAAATTCATGAACGAATATATACGGAATAGAAATATTCCAACCGCCCAAGTAAAGAACTGTTACAAATAACGAAGAAACTAATAAGTTTAGATAGGAAGCAATATAAAATAAACCAAATTTAATACCAGAATATTCCGTTTGATAACCTGCCACTAATTCTTCTTCTGCTTCTGGCAAATCAAAAGGTAATCTTTCACATTCTGCTAGAGAAGAAATAAAAAAAATAAAAAATCCTATCGGTTGACGCCATAAATTCCAACCCCAAAAACCTGATTTTGATTGGGCCTCAACTATATCAACTGTACTTGAACTATTAGATAATCATAGTCGGCGATAACATCACTGTTCCCACCGCTATTACAGAACCGTACATGAGATTCTTACCTCATACGGCTCCTGGAAGTCCACCAAAAAATTTAAGGACCAGATTGATTGTCTTATTTATTTTGATATATTTGTAGAATAGATCGGATCAAAATAAAAAAAATCTATTGGCATTCCCAAATTCGAGCAATGAAATTCTATCTGTTATAATACTCAAAACGTACTTCGGAATTGATCTCATCCTTTAAAAATTGAAATTTTGATTTCTTGAGTAATAACTTTAATCCTTCAATAAAATACTCTTTGTAAAATGCCTTGTTAAAATACGAATAGATATTTCAACCTATCGTTTTCGATTACGAAAATATTCCGACGAATTTTATACTTTATGAATATCAATATAGGAGAAAAGAATAAAAAAATATGGATTTTTCCATTGTACTTCGATTCTTTATTTTTTTTTTTCGTTCTTATTCTTCTTTCTGAAAAAACGAAAAGAAAAAGGGGTTCAAAAAAGAAAAGGATTATTTCGTTCCGGATAGTCAGTTCTTTAATTGTTGGGTAGGAGCATACTCTGGATTGGAATCATGGGGAGCACTTCCTGATCATTTCTACGAACTTAAAGCCCCTATTAATATACTTTTTGTCAAAATAGTTTTTTCTATTATTTTAAAAATCTCTATTACTAATCCTTTATGTATTTTCGTGTTCCTAACCATCCACTCATTTTTGCTCAATCACCTGTTAGCATTAGGGTAATACCTATAGAGAATACCTAAAAATGATAGTGAAAACTCCATAAAGTGGATCTTTTGAGCCCGCTTCAAGCTAGGATGACTAATCAACCAATCTTGGGGCAAAGACTTTATCTTATGTTTATTTTTGTTTTATTCTTGTACATAGGAAATGAGTCTCCATTTTTTACTGCAAATTTCAAAGTTGTTTTCTTTCACTCATATAACTATCCAATTTAGTTCATCAACCCAAACGATGAATAAAAAATGAAGATATCTATTCAATTCATTTCGCTTTCTTCCTAAAAAGAAAGGAATAGCGAGAAAGTTATGTTTCAACGAATCGCACGTAGAGATATGGATAACACACAAATAGTTAAAGGTATTTCATAACTAATCGATTGAGCAGCAGCTCGGAGACCACCTAAAAAGGAATATTTATTATTTGATCCATATCCTGACATAAGAAGTCCAATGGGAGCAATACTTGAAATGGCAATCCATAAAAAAACACCAATATTTAGATCAATTAAACCAAAGTGATAGCCAAAAGGAATTACTGAATAGCTTAATAGAGTTGATATGACTGCTATAGATGGTCCAATACTAAATAAAAAAGTATCCCCCCTAGATGGAAAAAGATTCTCTTTGAAAAGTAGTTTTGTACCATCCGCTAGAGCTTGAAGAACTCCTAACGGACCTGCATATTCAGGTCCAATACGTTGTTGTATCCCTGCGGATATTTCTCTTTCTAACCATACAATTACGAGTATGCTTATCGTGATTCCCAATACAAGAATCAAAATAGGAACAAACTCCCATATAATTCCATAGACCTCGTTTAAGGAGTCTAACCTAGAAAAAGAATGGATAGCTTGTACTTCTGTTGTATCAATTATCATTTCAACGATCAACTTCTCCCATAATGATATCTATACTACCTAGTATTGTCATAATATCAGCCAATTTCATTCTTTTAACTAATTCAGGAAGAATTTGCAAATTGATAAAACCCGGCGGGCGAATTTTCCATCTCCAAGGAAAACCGCTCTGATCCCCTATCAGAAAAATTCCTAATTCGCCTTTTGGGGCTTCCACTCTGACATAAAGTTCTTGTTTCGGTAATTCAAAAGTAGGCGAAGTTTTTTTACTAATGAATCGATATTCGAAATCGTTCCATTCCGGATCCTTTTCTCTATCAAAATCAAAACGTCGGGTTTCTAAATTCTCATAGGGCCCACCCGGAATTCCTTCGAGAGCCTGTTGAATAATTTTTATAGATTCCATCATTTCACCAATTCGGACTAAATAACGAGCTAATGAATCTCCTTCTTTTTGCCACTGGACTTCCCAATCAAATTCGTCGTAAGACTCATAATGATCAACTTTACGAAGATCCCATTGTATTCCGGAAGCGCGTAGCATCGGTCCCGATAAACCCCAATTTATTGCTTCCTCCGCACCAACAATACCTACTCCTTCAACTCGTTCTAAAAAAATAGGATTTCGTGTAATAAGTTTTTGATATTCATCAACTCCTGTTAAAAAATAATCGCAAAAATCTAAACATTTATCTATCCAACCATGAGGTAGATCAGCCCCTACCCCCCCGATACGAAAATAATTATGCATCATTCTCATACCAGTGGCAGCTTCAAATAAATCATATATTAACTCTCTCTCTCTAAAAATATAGAAGAAAGGAGTCTGTGTACCAATATCTGCCATAAAAGGTCCAAGCCATAACAAATGAGAAGCTATACGACTTAATTCCAACATAATTACTCTGATATAGCCAGCTCTTTTTGGCACTTGAATATTTCCTAACAATTCTGGACCATTTACTGTTATTGCTTCTGTGAACATAGTAGCTAAATAATCCCACCGTGTTACATAGGGCAAATATTGTATAATTGTTCGATTTTCCGCAATTTTTTCCATTCCTCTGTGTAAATAACCTAATATTGGTTCACAGTCAATAACATCCTCACCATCAAGAGTAACAATGAGTCGAAGAACACCGTGCATTGATGGGTGTTGGGGACCCATATTGACTATCATAAGGTCTTTTCGTTTAGCTGGTATATTCATAGGGGTTGCCTCGATCCATTCCACGAGTTACTGAAAACAAAAAGAAGTTCATCTCAAGATCTAATAAATCAAATAATTCAACAAAACTCTTCTTCTATTTAAGAAATTAACGAGTTTTTAATTTCCTAATATCCAACCGACTAATTAATTCGTTATAACGTACGCTATTTTTCTTTTCTAAATAAGCCAACAGTCGTTGGCGTTTTCCTAAAATTTTCCGCAAACCTCTTTGAGATAAGTAGTCTTTTCTATGCAATTCCAAATGTGAAGTAAGTCTTCGTATCTTATTAGTGAAAGTTACTATTTGAAATTCAACAGATCCCTTGTTTTCGTCTTTTTCTTTTTGTGAAATAACTGAAATGAATGCATTTTTTACCATAAAAAAGGACCTCCTTTTTTTAAGTTTAAGATATTTTTTTATTGATCAGTAATAATAAGAAATGGATTCTATTAATAAATAATAATGTCAGTTCATTTAAATTTTTAATTTGGTATACAAAAAACTCTTTACTTTGTTAGTAATTCAAAATTCTATTTGACAAAATTTGGAATTAATCAATCCAATTTTTTAAGGGTGGTCTATTTCTTCGCTTACAAAGAAGAAAAAAATTCTACCTAAAATGAAATAAAAAAAATTCCATTGATTCATTTCTAGATCTAATTGATACATGATTGAATTCTATGTACCCGAATGGAATATGGAGGGTAAAAGACTAAGGCGTCTATCTCCTTCTTATGATATACTAGAAAAAATCGGCTATGATATATATATATGAAAAAATCCCCATTACTCAAATTTCAAGCGCGGGTATATATATATCTTTACCATACTGAACCGACTTCCATTATTAGTATCGAACCAATAGCGATTCATACAAGCTAAATCCTCTAATCGAAAATTGGGCCAAAGAAAAAATTTCAATTTAATTAGTTTATTTTTTTCTCTCCAAAAAAGTTTGCTTTTATCCAAAACGGGACTGCCTTTTTTTATGTTATTCCCATTGAAAATTTCTGTATTTATATGAATATCGTTTTTATTTTGTAAATTTAAAGAAATTCGAATTCTTAATTCTCTACGACATTTAGGGGATAAAATATTTTCAGGAACAAGTAAATCATAATTATTTTTTTGTCTAGTTCCAATTATATTGTGATATCGTTCAATAGATTCGTTAAAATTTTTTTGATTTTTATCAACATAGAATTGTTCTCTATATTTTTTATTAATTTTTTCTTTGTTCTTATGAACTAATAAAATATCTACCATTTGATATAAAATAAATTGTCCATCCGTTTTTACCGACAGACGGACAGGTTCGATAATCAATATTCTCTTTTTCATCAATTCTGTAAGAGTTATATCTTTCTGAACCATCAGAATATTCAGATTTATTTCTTGCCTTTGAATAGAAGATATAATAATTTCTCGTGGATTTCTTAGTCTAAGCAGAAAACAATATGCTTTGATATTATCAATTATTTTTTGATTTAAAGAACCATTCCATCTTAATTGAAAACATAAATACTCTTTTAGGAAGAAATCAAGCTCTACTTCCGTATGACTTTTGTTTTGATTTTGATTTCTATGGTTTTTCATATCTAATCCCATATAATCTTCTTCAATATCTTTTTCGTCATTTGTGAAAACTGCTTGAAAATCCATTTGGTCGTCAGATTCGTTTTCTTGATGATTTCGATTCTCGAATTCACTAATTTTTTTTTCATTCGATGGTGATGGTATAGATATAAGAAGGTCGCCTTTTTTATTCTCCTTTATTTTCTTATTTTTACTACTATTTTCGGTTCTATGAAAATTTAAAAGAAGAAATTGAATGGGTATTGTCCATGGTTTTCTCTTATATGTGTTGTAAAGTATTCCAAATTTTGGAAAGAACCAAAGTTCAAAATTCGATAGAATACTATTTTCTATTTCTTCATTCATTCCCATCCAATGAAAAAAAAAAAAGTTTTGGTTGGATGAATTGATGTCTTGATCTTGGCAAATTGGAAGAAAAGAAATTGTTTTCTTATCACTTTTATCAATTATTTGATATTTTTTAGTTGTAGTCTTTTTTTTTTTTTTGCTTCCGATATCAATCCAGGACTCAATATCGACGCTCTTTCTAAGACAAAAATGGATAATTCGCCAATCAAAATATTTTCTATGTGGGCTTTTCTCTATATTGATAATATCATCTTCCACTATATAATTAGTGATAGGAATACCTTCTAAGATGTCAAAAAATTTACGTTTATTTGTGTTAGAATTATAAAGAATCTCTTCTTTATTAGTTGGTGATTCGTAAATAAATAAGTCTTTCTTTTTTTCAGAATTAATAGATTTATATGATAGAAGACTATATCTAGAGTGTTTTTTAAAATTCTCTTTTTGATTCGCAAAAAAGTCTGCCTCAAAATCATTTTTTTTTTCATAATGAATTAATTCGTTTTGTTCATGTAAATCCCATTTGCTTAATTTTTGATTTTCAACCATATGCATATGGTGTTGATAGATTCTATTTCGACATTTTTCTGGTATTAATCTAGACCATCTAAGCTGAGATAAATCGTATTTATATTGATAATGACTTCTTAACCAGTTTTTCCATTGATTGATTAAAGAAAAAGACTTGTGAATTTGGTTTTCTTTTAATTTAAAATTTAATAATCCTTGGGTTCGAAAATAATCTTTTATTTCATTCTTAAGAAAAAGGTTATGATATTGAAAGATCGATCTTAACTTATATAAGTTAATAATTTGGGTTTGTGATAATTTGTAAAATACATACGCTTGTGATAAGAAAGATATGTCACAAAAAATTTGTGAATTCCTATTAATAACAGCAATATCTGTATCTGTTGACTTTTTTATAATCGAAATAAAGTACAAATTTTTTTGATTTGGTTTATCAATTTTTTTTTGATTTGATTCATTATTGGAAATGTGTTTAGTAATAATCTTTTTTATTGATTCAAGAAAAAGCTGTGCATAGAGCCTTGGAATATTAATGATACCTAAAAAGATATCTAAGTATATATTTTCAATCAAAAATTTTAGAAAAAAGTAAAATTTACGCACTAATCGAGCATTTTTTTTTTTTAATATGTGTAAAATATTGTTTGATGATTTCCATTTTTTACCATTCGAACTTTTTTTTTTTTTGTTAAGACTAATATTTATTTCTAAGGTTTGCGTTTTTTTTTTCTTTTCTTTTGTAATTTTTTCTATTTGATTTAGAATTCTCTTTTTTCTAGTATAAAGATCTTTTTTTTTTTTTTCTATCAGTGAATAATTTGTACAAGGTATAGGGCGAATTGGGGTGGCCAATTTCGAAACCGTCCGATTCTTGTTATTGAGTATCGAATCTTTTTCTTTTTGACTTTCATTTAATTCATCTACTGCTCTAAATTGAAATTCCGATAAAAATTGTTGATTTCTTTTTGATTTTGAAAGTTTCTTTAGTATTGCTTGTCGAAAAAAAATGTTTTTGATGACCGAGTGTTTTTTTTCTTTTGATAAATTTTGAAATAATTTTCTTCTTTCTTCGAAAATTGTTATAACTCGAAAACTCCTTTTTTTTATCTTTATTATTTTTTTTGCAAGTTTTTTAAAGATGGGTTTAAAAAGTGAAAGCCGTTTTCGGGGAGAACCAAAAGGAAGTTCCGCTTCCATTCCCCAAACTGTTAAAAAACAAAAATCCTTTTGTTCTACTTTATTTTTTTTTTTCTTTTTATGAGGGAATTTTACCTTGGATCTGTGCCAAGGTTTTAAACGAAAAGGAAATAGGATCTTGATTTGAATCCCACCCGTTAACCAATTTTTCGGAAATTCTTTTTCTGAGAATTGAACTCCATTATAGGTGCATTTAACATGCATTTCTCTACCCCAATCCTTTAAATCGTCGGACCATTCGGGAGTTTGAAAAAAGAATATACGAATGATGTTCTTAGTTATTATTAATGAGGGTAATATGATATATTTTCGAAGAATCGATTGTGTTATTAAAACACAACCTCTTAGTACTTGAGCAAGAAAAACCCTATCCCAAGTTTCAGCTATTTTTATTCGTGCTTTGTCCTCTCTTTTGTTATCTTTTCTTTTGGCCTCTTCTTTTTTCTTACTTTTTTTTGTTTTTTTCTCTAGATAAGTATAATTCGAAATTTTGAATTCTTTTTTTTTACATATAGAATTTATAAACAATGTTTTCATCAGTTCATAAATATCAATATCAAAAGAAAAAAAAAACGATTTTTTTAGTCTGTCCAAAAAAATAGGAGAATGTACATTTGCTTGAAACAGTTCAAAAATAGTGATTTTACGTCTTTGTGCTCGCATGGATCCTTTTATTATGTCTCGCCGAAAGTCTGATTGTTGGGAATAACGGATAAAGGTAACTTGGTCTATGTATATTGGGTCCGAATTCCTGGTATTATTGTAAGTATCACTATTTTGTTGATTATCATTAAAAATAATTATATTATCACTAAAAATCATTAGAAGTTTGGCTTTTCGTGAACGAATTTCATGATCTTCCGCCAGGTTTTCTGCATCATCTTTGCCTTCTTGTTGTTCCAAATCGTCAATTAATTTGTATGACCATCGAGGAACTTGTTTACTTATTTCTTTTAGTCCAGTAGAAAATTTTCTCCTTGTTGTCTTTTTTGGATTCGCTATAACTCTATCAAATAAAAATTGTAAAATTTTTATTTTTTTTTCTAAATACATTTGTTCTTCGGTGTTATCTCGGA